GTCTACTGACTGGGTCTTGAATTAGATTGGATAGCCGGACGGGGAATCTAATGAAATTTTTAGTTGCGGAAAGGTCGGAAGATACTTTGTATACATACTCATGAAAGTCTTTGAGTACTCCAGGATTAATTCAATATTAATTAGATTGAATGGATAATTGGCTTTGACTTATTTATATATGTATTTATTTATTTGTATTTATTTGAATATATAAAGAATATATAAATATTTTTAAATCTTTTACTTATATTGAACTTAGATTTATTTATAATATAAATTGAAAAATAGAAATTATGAATAAAGTACAAAAAGAAATTTTTACTTTAATCTCTAATCAAGAACGTAATAGGACGTCTTCGATTGTTTCATAGAGCCAATAGGAGACGTAGATCAAATGGGAAAAATGGGAAAGAAAAAAATAGGGGTATGCCCTAGATAGTGATCTATCTTGATTCTATATTTTTATACTTTTTACTTAATAAAATGAAGGGCACCAAAAGAAAGAATAGGTTTTATTATTACTACATGTTAGTAACATTCCTTTGATACTTCAAAGGCTAAGGCTGTCTCCGCGTATTTTGCTGGTGCTTAATGTTTTCCGATTATACAAGAAATCTTATAATTATAAGAACGTGTTATAATTGGATTTATTGGATTGTTTCATCAACAGTGTTGGGTTAGAACCCCCCGTTGACTCTGCGCCAATGATTTTTTTATTATTAGTGAACAGTAATTGAATAATTCCTTCATATTCATAGAGATAGAGGACATAATTCACATGGATATAGTAAGTCTCGCTTGGGCTGCTGTAATGGTAGTCTTTACATTTTCCCTTTCACTTGTAGTATGGGGCAGAAGTGGACTCTAGAAGTACTACTAATTGAATTTAGGAATCAAACTGTATCAATTTTTTTTATAGATCTTTCTGCAAAGCCTTTTTTTTTGTATTTGAATTTCACTGTTTGTATTTCGAAAGGAATACAAATGGTAGGGAATTGATTCCAACCGTATTCTTCATAACTTTTCTATTTCGATGAACCGACTCTTACCAAAATATGGGAAATGGGGAAGAACGGAACCTTTTTTTGTTTTTCCCTTTACTGTTCAAAGAAAAAAGAAATCTGTTATTACATGGATACCCTTATGGGAAACAACATAGTGGTTGTCCAACGAGATACTACAACTACACATAATAAAACATTGTCTTGGGCGAGTCACATATTGCGCACTTACCGCTTGTTTTATTATGTGGTTTATTATTTTATAAATTTTATTTAGGCTGTGCTTGCTTTATTGAACTCATTTAATATCATGGTTCAAACGTTAAAATCGGTGAGGTTTACTAATCCTTTTCGAAATCCGAAGAAGTTCCCACGGAACCCCCCGGATCCTATGTCAACTGCTCAATCAATTACTTCTTTGTCGGAATGCTAACAAAAAGATTACTTGCTTTTATTTTACCCATACCCTTTTCTCCTTCATTGATTTTATTCTTTCTTTCAATGGATATCGGGATTCATATTAAAAATAATCCGAAATACAGGAATTAGAATCGTAAGAATAAGAGCAGTCTTTCGATTATTTCAGATTATTAATTGGAATCAACACAAATCAAATAGAACTAGATGAAGAAATAGAATTGGGACACGACACTATGTAATTATATAGATGGAATTGATAGCTATATATATGAAGATAATAATGTAGATTAATATATATTAAATTAACCTGTATCTTCAGACAGTAAACTTTATACAGTACAATAACAATACTAGATAGTATGGTAGAAAGATTCATATTTTTCTTTCTACCATACTATCGTCTCTCATAGAACACTGCTGATTCTATTTCGCTCATTTCATTCATTTAAGACGCGAAATTTGAATCTTTTTCGTTTTATTTCTTTTCTTCAATCATTGATAAGAACTAAAAAGTCAAGTTTAATTCAAATTAATCGCTCTGACTTACTGTTTTTACGTATATTATAAGTAAAAAAGCAGTAGGAACTAGAATGAACAGTGCAGTAGCAATAAATGCAAGAATATTTACTTCCATAATTTCATCGTTTCATTTTTCTTTAATTGGCAATAACTCGGGATTTAATCCCATAGAGATGATAAATCTTTCGTCTGTAAATTCAATGGGATGAATTACGTCTCGATGTAATCGAATCGATCAATATCATGAATAACAATATCTGGGCTATCAAATCGATTCATCGTCAAGAATTGAATAGTATAACATAGGAAGATCTTTTATCCATACCGAATTCAAAGGTTGATTCCTGATCCAATCAAAAATTCCTTTAAATTCATTTCTCTTTTTATTTATCATTCTTTTCTATAACTTACCGCCTTCCTTGTACAATCATCTGATCCTTGTACAACCATCTGATGAAGTATCATCTAACCGCCTTTACACTTACCTTACCATTGATTTTAACCAAACCCAAACAAACAATCGAATCGAAATGAAAAAAAAAAAATAAGAGGGATCCCGCTGGTAATGCAATTCTGCTATTTGTACTCCCTTTCACAGAAAAATGGAGAGACGAATTGATGTATTTTTTTATTGGATTTGGATCCGTCGGGACTGACGGGGCTCGAACCCGCAGCTTCCGCCTTGACAGGGCGGTGCTCTGACCAATTGAACTACAATCCCAGGGAAATAACATAATAAAATAAAGTGTACAGTATACCTATTCTTAATGATTTCATTCAAACCCTTTCGACTTAGATTTTCGATTAGAATTGCCATGTTGGAATAGAGAAGTGAGTGATATATTGATATCCATATGGATATGCACCTTAGCGAAAGCGGCATGGATTACTAATAATCTTTTCGTTATTGCCAAATCAATTGGATAATCAATCTTTCAATGAAAAAGTTCTTTTTTCTTTATTTTACTCTTGTCCTTAGCCTTTACACTTACCGATCCAGATATGAATCTAGATCATTAGAAAAATCATAATTTGTTGGAAAACAAAAATTAAATTTAAATAGAGTAAATAAATAGTGGCAGAGATATATCAAAAAATTTGACTTTTTTTTTTACTATTGGGATCGAGCATTTCGGGAAACCAACAAATGGGTTATATCGTTTCATGGCAGATCGGCGAATTATTGGGCCGAGCTGGATTTGAACCAGCGTAGACATATTGCCAACGAATTTACAGTCCGTCCCCATTAACCGCTCGGGCATCGACCCAGGAAGAATCAATTTCAGGCTTATTGATAATCCACGATCAACTTCCTTTCGCAGTACCCTACCCCCAGGGGAAGTCGAATCCCCGCTGCCTCCTTGAAAGAGAGATGTCCTGAACCACTAGACGATGGGGGCATACTTGCCCGACCGCCATCATACTATGCTCATAGTATGAATAGTTTTTTGAAATTGTCAATATAATAGAATGGGAATGGTATGACTCAATACAAAGGATAGTACTTTTCGGTGAGTAATTTGTCTACCAGAAAGGGGGATTAAACTCCATTCTTCCGCTTTCATTCATTGATTCACTCATTGTTAAGATTAGGCGGGCATATTTCTACCTCACACTAAGACAGGAAATTCAAATAAAAAAAAAAAAACGATAAATTTGAAAATAGGGGAAGAGGGATCAATAAGTTATTGAATTTTTTTCTCTAATTTTTTTTGGTTCAGAGGACAGGCCGAATCTCTTTATCAACGATTGCCTTCGATAAAATATTTCGAATCTATTGAATTTCGTTATAATGGAAAATAATGGAAATTAGGGTGGGTCGGTCTGGAAACAATGCATTACATTAATATTTATCAAATACAATATCAATAAACCTTTTTTTTACCTATACTTACTAGGTCAATCAAATTGAGCGTTCCTGAATGAACCACTATGCGTTTAAGATATATCTATTACATAGATTATAACGTAACGTATAAACGCATAAGATATGTCTATAGACATATAACATATAATAAGTATATACACTAAACTCATAGTAACTAGCGGTCAGGAATTGACGTAAACGGGCCCCTTTAACTCAGTGGTAGAGTAACGCCATGGTAAGGCGTAAGTCATCGGTTCAAATCCGATAAGGGGCTTTGGTTTTTTCATAAAACTCCAGCGGTAGTATTCCTATTTATAGAGATATTGTTGTCATTTGTAATAAAAAAGTAACAAACCATAAAATGGAATATAATTTTAATATTGAAATTATATTAAATACTAATGAAGTGAAGTATAGTAATTATAGTTATAAAGTTGAACATTTGTTATCATGTTTATTATATTGTTATAAATATTATAATGATAAGTTTATAATGAATAATTCTAAGTTGTCTACTTGAATCTCCAAATATTCCTATTACTTTGTTCTATTATTCCAATCAAATCAATTAAATTAGAAACCAACAAAAGAAAAAGTAAGTGGACCTAACCCATTGAATCATAACTATATCCACTATTCTGATATTAAAACTCGATAGAGATAAAATTGGAAGAGTGGATCTTTTTTTTTTCATTTTCATATTTCTTTGGATTACGCGGGAATCTGTCGATATTTCCGATTAAATCTTCTTGTTTCTAGATGTTATATAGCAATGCTATTCCCTTACTTTACAGCGAAAGATTTATTCCAAGCACAACATAAGAATAAGAGGCGTTTAAAATATCTTTCTTTGATTCCAGCACACAAGACAAAATCACTTTCTATTTTATCATATGTATGTTTTATAATTTATAATGTATATTATATATTTTATATATTTAGATAGATATCTATCAGATCGTGGTTTCATGTAACAAATATTTATGGATACATATGATATTTTTGTTCCGATAATGGAATGGAAAATGGATGCAAGAAAGAGACTTTGATTTATAGTCTCCTGTTATTAAATTCAATACACTATTAATTTATAATTTAATTAAATATATAAATATAAATAAATGAAATATAAATGATACTAAATAATAGAATAAAATAAATAGAATAGGAAATTCATTAAAAGAAAATGAAAG